ATGCGTTGACTATATTCTACTAGACATAAAGATATTGGAACATTATATTTTATTCTAGGGGCCTGATCAGCTATAGCTGGAACAGGGATAAGAGTATTAATTCGAATTGAGTTAGCTCAACCTGGTACGTTTCTAGGTAATGATCAAATTTATAATACTATTGTAACTGCACATGGTTTAGTAATAATTTTCTTTATAGTAATACCTATTTTAATCGGGGGGTTTGGTAACTGATTAATTCCCTTAATAATTGGTGCACCAGATATAGCATTCCCTCGACTTAATAATCTAAGATTTTGATTACTACCCCCATCAATAATTATATTAGTTTTTTCTGCATTTGTAGAAAATGGTGTAGGGACTGGATGAACAGTATACCCTCCATTAGCATATAATATTGCCCATTCCGGACCATCGGTAGATATAGCTATCTTCTCGTTACATTTAGCAGGAGCATCATCTATTTTAGGTTCATTAAACTTTATCTCTACTGTAGCAAATATACGATGAAAAGGTATGACATTAGACCGAATTCCTTTATTTATTTGATCAGTAGTTATTACTACCGTACTACTTCTATTATCATTACCAGTACTAGCGGCAGCCATTACAATATTACTTACAGATCGAAATTTAAATACATCATTCTTTGACCCTGCTGGAGGAGGAGATCCTATTCTATTTCAACATTTATTTTGATTCTTCGGACACCCAGAAGTATATATTTTAATTTTACCAGGGTTTGGCGCAATCTCTCATATTGTAGCACACAGCTCAATAAAAGCAGAAGCCTTTGGGACCTTAGGTATAATTTATGCTATATTAGGTATTGCTATTTTAGGGTTTATTGTTTGAGCACATCATATGTTTACAGTAGGGCTTGATGTAGATACACGAGCATACTTTACAGCTGCCACTATAGTAATTGCGGTACCCACAGGAGTTAAAGTATTTAGATGATTAGCAACTATTTATGGATCAAAAGTAATATATACTCCTGCTATAATATGGACAATAGGGTTTATTTTCTTATTTACTACAGGAGGTTTAACAGGTATTGTTTTATCAAACGCTTCTTTAGATATTATACTTCATGACACTTATTATGTTGTAGCACATTTTCATTATGTTTTAAGAATAGGAGCAGTATTTGCAATTTTTGCAGCATTTAATCACTGATTCCCTTTAATTACAGGAGTAGGGTTAAACCCTCAATTATCAATAGTACAGTTTTACTCTATGTTTTTAGGGGTAAATATTACCTTCTTCCCACAACACTTCTTAGGATTAAGAGGGATACCACGACGATACTCTGATTTTCCGGATGCCTTTATATCATGAAATGTTATCTCTTCATTTGGTGCGCTATTATCAGCAATGTCTATAGGATTATTCACCTATATATTATGAGAAGCATTAATTACTCAACGATCCCTAATTTCATCAAATCATATAGCAACTTCCATAGAATGATCAGACCCAGTTCTACCTCTAGATTTCCATAATTTAAGAGAAACTGGAATTATTACAGATTTAAATGAAAGCAAATTAATTGCATCTAACTGTTAATTAGAAGTAAGTCATAGACTCATTTAGATGATACACTGAAGACAAACTTGTATACAGGATCCTGTAACATCAGTAATAACTGACTTAATTAATTTTCACGATTTTATACTAATAGTAATAACTTTAGTTTTAACTATTATTGGGTATGCTTTATTTGTAATATGTCTATCAAAATTTTCAAATCGTTATATTTTTGAAGCTCAAGAAATTGAAACATTCTGAACTATTGCACCAGCCTTTATTTTAATCACTATTGCACTACCATCTATTCAATTATTATATGCTATAGATGAAATATTTAACCCAGCTATAACTATTAAAGCAATTGGGCATCAATGATACTGATCATATGAATACGGTGATTTTAACAACATTTCATTTGATTCTTATATAATCCCAACAGAACAACTTAATGTAGGAGATTATCGATTATTAGAAGTAGATAACCGATTAGTAATCCCAATAAATATAGAAGTACGAATAATTATTTCTGCGGCTGATGTAATTCATTCATGAGCTGTACCTTCACTTGGGGTAAAAATAGATGCTATTCCAGGACGTCTAAATCAACTATCTTTTTATATTAAAAATTCAGGGGTGTATTATGGCCAATGTTCCGAAATTTGTGGAGTAAACCATAGATTTATACCTATTTCTTTAGAAGTTATTAGAACAGAAGATTTTATTAAATGGATAAATCAACAATAAAGACTTTAGTTAAATTTATAACAAGGGCTTGTCGAGTCTTAATTACTCAATTAGTAAGTCTTAATGCCACATCTGTCTCCCATAAGATGAATACTAATATTCCTTTTTTTATTTATATTACTAGTGATTGTTTTATCATTTTTTTGATGATTTGATTATGCCATTTGCAATAGTTTTCCTTATCATTACATAAAAACTCAAAGAACTAAAAAATGAAAATGATAATATATTAAAATTAAACCTTATAAATAAGACTTAGAAACAAGATGGTTGAAAATTAAACGATAAACTGTAAATTTATTTATGAGGAGGACCCTCTCTTGTAAAGTATTAGTATAAAAAGTATATTTATTTTCCAAATAAATAGTTCTAAATAGATTATTGACTCGACAACCATTTCACTTAGTTGAACCTAGCCCATGACCATTAACAGCCTCTGCTGGTGCATTAGCATTAACTATAGGAATTACTAGATGATTTCATAATATAGGAACAGAATGTCGTATATTTGTAGGCGTATTTATAATTATTATCTCTATATTTTTATGATGACGAGATGTAATCCGTGAATCCACATATGCTGGTCATCATACATCATATGTAGTAAAAGGGTTACGAATCGGGATAATTTTATTTATTACTTCAGAAATTTGTTTTTTCTTTGGTTTCTTCTGAGCATTTTTTCATAGAAGATTAAGGCCAACTGTAGAAGTAGGTTGTACCTGACCTCCAATCGGTATTAAACCTTTAAATCCCTTTAGAGTACCTTTATTAAATACAATTGTACTATTATCATCTGGAGTAACTGTAACATGAGCTCATCATGCATTAAAAGCGGCTAATCGAAATGAAGTAATTTATGCCTTAATAATAACCGTTATATTAGGTCTATACTTTACTTTTTTACAAGCAAATGAGTATTTTTGAGCTCCTTTTACCCTTGCTGATGGTATTTACGGGTCCACATTCTTTGTATCTACAGGATTTCATGGAGCACATGTAATTATTGGCTCCTTATTCCTAATAGTATGCTTATATCGAGTGTATAAATGGCATTTCTCTTCAGACCATCATTTTGGGTTTGAGGCAGCTGCATGATACTGACACTTTGTAGATGTAGTATGAATTTGCCTATATTTATGTATTTATTGATGAGGATCTTTATTATTTAGTGTAAGGCACACGTAAACCTTTGAAGTTTAAATAATAAGTTCGACCCTTATAATAATAAATGATAACCTTATCACTATTTTTAATCTTTGTATTATCATCAATAACAATAATTATGAACTCTCCTGTACTTTTGCTATTTAATATTCTTATAATAGCATTAACAATCTCCTGATTAACAGGAGCTATATTTAGGTCATGATACTCATTTTTAGTTTTTTTAATTTATATTGGAGGTATAATAGTAATATTTTCCTATTTTGTAGCTTTATCACCAAACCAATACTTAAAAATTAATAACTATATTAATAGTTTCATTACCAGCATTTTATTCTTCCCAGCTCAGTTTAATAACAATATAAAGCCTTATAAATTTGATTCTTTATACTTATATAGGCCTGTATATAACTGGTACCAATTCTATATATTGATATTTATAATTATTTTATTACTAATGATAATATTAATTGTAGTAAAAATAATTAATACATCTAAAGGACCTTTACGACCATTTATATATGTTTAAACCATTACGAATTAAGCACCCATTATTAAAAGTAATAAATAATGCAGTAGTAGATCTTCCAGCACCAAATAATATTTCCATTTGATGAAATTATGGATCTTTATTAGGACTTGCTCTTGTAATTCAAACAATTACTGGTATTTTTTTAGCAATACATTACGCATCAAATATTGAACTAGCTTTCTCTTCTGTCATACATATTACCCGAGATGTAGAATACGGTTGATTAATTCGATATATGCACGCTAATGGAGCATCAATATTCTTTTTATTTTTATATCTTCATATTGGACGAGGTTTATATTACTCATCTTATAAAATAATAGAAACTTGAAATATTGGAGTTACTTTATATATTTTAACTATAGCTACAGCATTTATAGGGTATGTTTTACCATGAGGGCAAATAAGATTTTGAGGGGCTACAGTAATTACCAACCTATTATCTACAATCCCATATATTGGAACATCTTTAGTAGAATGAATTTGAGGGGGTTTTGCTGTAGATAATGCTACATTAAATCGATTTTTTTCATTTCATTTTTTACTTCCCTTTGTTATAATAGGGATAGTAGTTTTACATTTAATATTTCTACATCAGACAGGCTCAAATAATCCATTAGGTTATAACAGTGATTCAGACCGTATTTCATTTCATCTGTATTACTCCTCTAAAGATTTTGTAGGATTTACTATAGCATTTACTATCTTAATAATTATAATTGCCTTTATACCTAATTACTTTAGAGACCCAGAAAACTATCTAATAGCAAACTCTTCAGTAACTCCCGCACATATTAAACCTGAATGATATTTTTTATGAATTTATGCTATTTTACGATCTGTACCTAATAAACTAGGAGGGGTCGTTGCAGCATTCTCTGGTATTTTAATTATATATTTAATACCTTTATATAAAGCACCTTTAATAAAATCAATAAATTTTTACCCTGTGTGTAAATTCTCTTTCTGAATATTTATTATATCTTTTATAGTCTTAACATGAATTGGAGGACGTCCAGTTGATGAGCCTTATATTACTACAGGACAATTAGCTACATTAATTTATTTCTCTTACTTTATTATTAGACCTTTATCTATTTACATATGAACTCAATTACTAAATTAAGACTTTAAGTTATATAAACTAATAGCCTTCAAAGCTATAAAAGGAGTATCCAAGTCTTGATGTTAATAGACATTTTTTCATCCTTTGATAGTTATCAATATAATGCATTTTTCCCTTTTAACTCCCTATTTAATATAGTTATTATTACCTCTTCTATTATTCTAACCTCTATTATAATTTCAAATATCTGAATAACATTATCATCGATTCAATCTACAACAGTTCATTCAATAATATTAATGTATGATCAAGCTATACGTACAAAAAGAAAATTTTTAAAAGGTTATTCTATTATTTTAATTAGTTTATTTGTTATAATTATTGCACTAAATTTACTAGGACTAGTAGCATATACATTTTCATCTACCTCACATTTAATATTTACATTACTAGTAGGTTTACCTTTATGACTAACTATAATTATGTCTAGATTTATCAATAATAAATCAGACTTTATAGCCCATCTATTACCATCAGGAGCTCCATCATGACTAAACCCCTTCTTAGTTTTAATTGAAACAGTAAGAATTACTGTACGTCCACTAACTTTATCTTTTCGGCTAGCAGCAAATAGGGCATATTGTATTGTCTATCGCTTAATTGGTATATTTAGCATCAGCATTATTCTCTATTTCAGCATACCCTATCTTACTAATATTTGCATGTCCATTGCATATATTTTATTTGAGTTAGCTATTTGTTTAATTCAAGCATATATTTTTTGCTTACTACTATCCTTATATACAGATGACCATTCTTAATATAAACAATAGCATTTATGCATTTTGATTTCGGCTCAAAAAGAGGAAATTTCCATTGTTTATATATACATATATATTATCTATAAAACCTCAAAATTGAATTTTCGCTATTTTTTCGTATAACCTCATTTTCAAAAAGTACTATTTATTTTCAAAAAATAGGATAACTAATAAAAACTTTTTAATATAAGTCATTATATAGAATACATGACCTAAAAAACAAAAACTTTAATTATTTTGTAATTTAAAGGTTGCCGAAAAAGTACAAAATTTTTGAAGATTTGTCTTAAAGCAAATGTCATATAATATTATGAGGTATTTTAACGTAAGAGGGTACCTTGCAAAAACGCAAAATTCAAAAACGCCAAAAACGGCTATTTTCCTTCATAATCTCATTTTAGAAAGATAGATTAATAAAACCGTTGAGCTGTGGAATCAAAATTTTATATTTTTTTTTTTTTTTGGGGGTAACCTCATTTTTATTTTCAAAAAATAGGATAACTAATAAAAACTTATTTTATTATGAGTCATTATTAAAACTTCAATTATTTAAGAGGGTACCTTGCAAAAACGCAAAATATGACATTTGCCAAATTTTGTACTTTTTCGGAAAGTTTTTGTTTTTTAGGTCATGTATTCTATATTTTTTTGAATTGAAAATGAGGTTATATGAAAAAAAAAAAAAAAAAATTGAAAATTTATTTGATTTTAATCTAAAAATTTTGCAAGGTACCCTCTTACGTCAAGACATTTGCTTTAAGACATCAAAAATTAATAATCTAAATTTATATTTTAACCTTTCCATTAATCGGGTGAGATGGCCTTGGTATTGTTTCATTTATTTTAGTAATTTACTACCAAAATTCAAAGTCATTGGCAGCTGGTATACTAACAGCAATAACAAATCGAATTGGAGATGTAATAATTTTACTATCCAATTGTTGTTTTTACACTGAATCAAGGTCATTGAATATATTATAAATATATGGTTTATAGATATAAATGTATCAAGTATACAAATTTTAATAATTATAGTTGCAGCTATGACAAAAAGAGCTCAAATACCATTCAGGAGATGATTGCCAGCCGCAATAGCTGCTCCTACTCCCGTATCAGCACTAGTTCATTCATCTACACTAGTAACAGCAGGAGTGTTTTTACTACTTCGATTTTACCCTTTTCTTCATAAACTAGAATTATTTAATAGAGTTTTATTATATCTAGCTATAATAACAATAATTATATCAGGTTTATGTGCTTGTGTAGAATGAGATATAAAAAAAATTATTGCTTTATCTACTTTAAGTCAATTAGGCTTAATGATAACATCACTAGGCTTAAATATACCTTATTTAACATTCTTTCACATAGTAGTTCATGCTATATTCAAAGCCTTATTATTTATTTGTGCAGGTATTCTAATTAATAACTATATGCATAGACAAGACTTACGATGAATAGGTAATTTAATTCACTATATACCTATAACTAGGTCATGCAGTCTAGTAGCTAATTTAGCTATATCTGGTTTCCCATTTATAGCAGCATTTTATTCTAAAGACTCAATTATTGAAATATCTATTTATATTAAACAGTCAACTACTGTACTAGGCCTATTATATATCTCAGTAGGGATTACATCCTTTTATGGAGTCCGATTTTATATCAATTTTATGTGACAATTACATAGGACCAGTATTTTACTCTCCTTAAATGAACCAAATAATGTAACAACCCCTATATTAATATTAGTCCCTTCAATTGTATGTACAGGATTAATTATATGATGAGTTTTACCAAATTGACGTATCGTTATTAATATTGATAAACCAAGTATAATAATAACTCCATTAATTATATCCGTTGGAATATTCCTTAGATGGGTATGAAATGATCAAGCCCTAGATGTTGAATATCCTACTTTACATATAAGATCTAATATATGATACATAGTACCTGTAAGAACACAAATAAATAAATATTTCTTACTTAAATCAAAGACTTATTTAGAAGATATTGACCATTCATGATATAAATATGTAGGTGGCTACGAGGTATGGGATTACATAAACTTATTATATAAACAGTTCCTTATCTTAATTAAATATAGTCCAACCTCTCTATTAGCGAAAACATCTTCAATCATATCTATTACTGTTTTAGTAATATTAATATAATTTAGATAGATTAAATAAATCATTTCCCTGAAGAGGAAAAAATAAGGAAACTTTCTAAATAAATGACGTATATAGTGTATTAACACCTTAACTTTTCATGTTAAAAATATGCTCAAGCATTATATGTCAGAAAATAGTTTAAAATAAAATACTGATTTTGGGTATCAATGATCTTAATATAAGTTTTCTGAATGAGTAGAAAGCTTTGCATAAGCATTGATCTTGTAAATCAAAGATAAGTATTTGTACTTCTATTCAATGAAATATCATATATAGTAATTTTAATAATCCCTTTAATTACAATTATAAATTTACTGTTACATCATAAATATCTTCTTCTCACCTTACTATCCTTAGAAGCTATTACCCTAACCTTAATTTTTATTATAAATAGGTCCTACATAATAATAGGAATAAATTTTTCCATTGTAAGTATTTTAATTCTGACGGTAGGAGCATGTGAAGCAAGACTTGGTTTAACACTTCTTGTGTTAATATCTCGATTCTATGGTAATGATCTTGTAAAAAATTTAAGTATATCAAAATGCTAAAACTATTTCTTCCTATACTTTTATTATCTATTTTTTATAATAATAAATACTCATGACTACTATCTACTATAAATATAATATTTAGTTTATTATATTTATTTACTTATATAACAAAATCATTATTTTCATATAAAGTAACAAAATGAATTATATTAGATCAGCTCTCTCTACCCCTAATTATTTTAACTTTATGAATCTCTGCAATAATAATTATTGCGAGAATAAAAATTAAATGGTTAAAAATTTCATCCTTAATATTTACATCTATAGTAATAATATTAAATGTTATTTTAGTTATAGCATTTTCTTCAAACAATCTACTAATTTTTTATATTTGGTTTGAAGCATCTTTAATCCCTACCATAATCCTTATTATAAAATGAGGTTATCAGCCCGAACGAATTCAAGCTAGTATATATCTAATAATATATACAGTAATGGCATCTTTGCCTATACTTTTATGTCTAATTAGGATTATTAAAATATCAAATAGTTACACCTTTAGGTCTTGATTTATGTTAATTTTCCCATTTTATAAGTACCCTATTTTATGGGTAGTATGCCTATTAGGGTTTCTAGTAAAATTACCAATATTTATAACTCATTTATGATTACCAAAAGCACATGTAGAAGCCCCTGTAGCCGGGTCTATAATTCTAGCAGCTATTTTATTAAAATTAGGAGGTTATGGTCTTATACGTATAACAAGAATTTTTCCTTGAGCAAATATAAATATTTCTTCTATTATTATATCTATCTCGTTAGTAGGAGGAGTAGTAACTAGATTAATTTGTTTACGACAAACAGATATTAAATCCTTAATTGCTTATTCTTCAGTAAGACATATAGGTTTAATGATTTCTGGGGCAATAAGTGCCTCAAAATGAGGCTCTATAGGAGCAATATCAATAATAATTGCCCATGGGTTTAGATCCTCTGCATTATTTATTATAGCAAATATTAATTATGAGATAATAAGCACACGAAGTGTCTTTCTATCAAAAGGTATTTTAATTTTTAGGCCTTTAATAACATTATGATGGTTTCTTTTTAGAATTATAAATATAGCTGCACCACCTTCCATTAACCTAATAAGAGAAATTATACTATTAGCATCTATTTCATATAAGTCATTGTTTAATATAATCGTTTTAAGATTTATTAGGTTCCTAACAGTAGGTTACTCATTATATATGTATTCTGCAATAAATCATGGAAGGTCAAACAATTATGTAACTTCATATCCTCCCATAGCAAAAAAAGACTATATTATTTCAATACATTTAGTTCCTTCATTATTGCTATTATTATTTAACCAGAAATTATTATTTGTTAGAGATGTAGTTGAAAAACAACATTAAATTGCAAATTTAAAAGTATTCTTATATCATCTCTTATAGTAAGATAAGCTAAAATAAGCTAGTGGGTTCATACCCCAAATATGAGTAAATCTCTCTTACTATTAGTTTGATTCTGACTAATAGATTAGTATGTATATTATAAATCTCATGCTAAAGTACAGTAAAATAAATAATAAAGGTTATAACAATTTTGTATGATACCTAATAGCAGCGATGGATACTTTAATTATATGTAAATACATGAAAAGGTATAAATACTTTAGCTGGCCAAATTCGTGCCAGCAGCAGCGGTTATACGATAAGCCTCTAACAACCAAAATCAAGAAAAAGATAAAATAAGCTAAATATAAAAGTCAAATTTCCACTATATAAGACCTACAATTATCTTACAAAAAGCTATAAACTAAAACAAGGATTAGATACCCTTCTATTATTAGTATAAATAATGATTGGGGACTACGAGCAATGGCTTAAAAACCCAAGATTTTGGCGGTGTTTTATTCAATCAGGGGAATCTGTCTTATAATCGATAACCCACGAAAAAATAACCTTATCCTTGAAAGCAACAGTTTGTGTACTGCCGTCCAATGGGCCCTTAAGGTTACCCGTAATAAATTACTATAAATTTTACGTCAGGTCAAAGTGCAGCTAACGGAAAGGAAAAGATGGATTACAACCTATATCATAGATGGAGCTATAATATAAAATTATAATGAAAAAGAACTTGATAGTAATTTTATTAACAAAATAAAATGAATAAAGAACTTAAAACAAGCACATATCGCCCGTCACTCCTTTATATAGGATAAGTCGTAACATAGTAGGTGTAATGGAAATTGCATCTGTCAGATTATAGCATATAAAAATGCCTTTTATTTACACTAAAAAGAAAATGAATTCATTTAATCTGTTATGTTAATAAATACACTCATACATTTATCAATATATAAGAAATACAATTTTATTCTTACTTACAGTAATGGATAATATAATAATGAAAAGTAAGTTATATGTACCTTTTGCATCATGGGTATACAAGCATAAAGTATAATCTAATACCCCGAATCTTAAATGAGCTGTAGTAATATTGTTAAGAACCAATTAATTAATGTTTCACTATTATTAAAAAATATTATTACAGAGGCTACATACCATCCGCATTAAGAAATATCTGGCCTCTATAAAAAATTGTTAATCAGTATTTCTAATATAGAAAATTAAATTATAGATTATAAGGTCTATAATAATTACTTATATTAATAATATTAACCAATGTAGGCTTAAAAACAGCCAACTAATAGTACTTCACCGTAGCTAAAAAAGAATATATTAATTAATATAGATTAAAAATATAGAATGTTAAAATAATTACACTATTAATAATATAATGTATATATTAGTATATTATAAATAAAGTTTAAGGAACTCGGCAAATATAGTTTTCGACTGTTTAACAAAAACATTTCCTTTAGGTCAAATTATTAAAGGTAATCTCTGCCCACTGAACGCTTTAACGGCCGCGGTATCTTAACCGTGCTAAGGTAGCATAATAATTTGTCTATTAATAGTAGAATAGCATGAAAGAGAAAACGAAAAACTACCTGTCTCAAACTTCAATATAAAATTTATTTTTTAAGTGAAGAAACTTAAATAAATCTGTAAGACAAGAAGACCCTATAAAGCTTCATAAATAATATAAGTTTACTATATTTATATTCGGTTGGGGCGACCTAGGTATAATAAAACAACCTATAAATACATAGACTTTTAATTCATAAATAGATCCGTAAAGCTAAAAAATTAAGCTACTTTAGGGATAACAGGCTAAAATATTTAAAGAGCTCCTATCGACAAATATGCTTGGCACCTCGATGTTGGCTTAAGATACCTAGATTACGCAGTAGTTATCTAAGGTGGTAGGTTTGACCATTAAAATCTTACATGAGCTGAGTTCAGACCGGCGCAAGCCAGGTTAGATTCTATCTACAGAAAAAAAAAAATAATTCATCTCTAGTACGAGAGGACCAAGATGAAGCTATAAATAGCACTAAAAACTACAATGGGTTGGCAGAATAGTGCAGTTGGTTTAGGACCTTCATATGGAGTTTATTCACCTGTTATACTGCAACTTAGTTTATATAGAATAATTAATTTGCAATTAATCGGAGAAGTTTATTCAGTAGCAGTTATTAGTTTAGGAAACACCGGATTTTGAAAGTCTGCATAAAATGTTCGATTCATTTAATAGCTTAGGTATAATGGCAGACTAGTGCATTAGGTTTAAGCCCTAAAAATGAATAACAATTCTTATATCAATGCAACTATCTATATTACTATCTGTTAGCTTCTTAATAGCCTTAATAGCTATAGCCTTCTACACTTTAGTAGAACGAAAATTATTAGGATATATACAACTACGAAAAGGACCCAATAAAGTTATACTAATAGGTTTACCACAACCTTTAGCAGACGCAATAAAACTATTTTTAAAAGAGCAAATACTCCCCTCAAATGCTAATAAATCTCCATTTATTATAGCCCCTGTAATAAGATTATTTTTATCATTACTTTTATGGTCAATCTTTCCACATATAAACCCTTCATTCTGACTGCAATATGGAATCTTATATTTTATATGTGTATCAGCTATAAATGTATATGCTACATTCCTAGCAGGATGAAGATCAAACTCTAAATATGCTTTACTAGGTGCATTACGAGGAGTAGCACAAACAATCTCATATGAAATTAGAATATCATTAATTTTATTAAGAGCCTTATTACTATTAACCTCTATAGATATAAATATGATAACAACATCAACCTTTACACCTGTAGCCTTAATAATAATTCCTGTAGCAATTATTTGGTTTATTACAAATCTAGCAGAAACAAATCGTGCACCCTTTGACTTTGCTGAAGGGGAATCAGAGTTAGTATCAGGATTTAATGTAGAATATGGATCAAGAATATTCGCATTAATTTTTATAGCAGAGTATTGCAATATTTTATTTATAAGATTATTAACCTCTGTAGTATTTTATTCATTTTACATAAAATTTATATCTCTTACTTTGATTATTTCGACTATTATTATCTCATCTGTATTTATTTGAGTACGGGCATCCTTCCCACGTATACGGTATGATTCCTTAATAATACTAACATGAAAATCTTTCTTACCTTTCTCCATTTGTATATTAGTATTAACTATACCTATAAGAGTAGCTATAAATTACTAAATAAGGTATTAAGCCGGACTAACGGATGACATTGATGTCGTTAAATATGAGCATACACTCTAATACCTAATTAGAGAGCTTGTATATAAGCATCTGACTTTTAATCAGAAGAAATTTATTTATAGATTCTAATTAATGTACATTATATCGTATGCATTTACATTATCTTTAACTATTCCTATTATTGTATACAGACTATCATATTTCTTATTTATGCGATCCTATAACGACCGCTATAAATCATCCCCATTTGAATGTGGATTTGACCCTTATAGAAATGCGCGAATTCCATTCTCTACACGATTTTTCCTACTGGCTATTATCTTTATTGTTTTTGATATTGAAGTAGTACTATTAATACCTACACCTTTATTAAGAAGAAATATAAGATTTATATTTATTTTTTATGTATTGATAATAATTTTATTTGTTGGCCTAATTCATGAATGAAATGAAGGGTCAATTAATTGAATTTCTTAAGAGTAGCGCGGGCAATTAGAAGCTTCTAACTTTCAAAAGATAGTTCGAGTCTATCATCTCTTTATGTACATAAGCCCAATTATTATAATATCCTCTATAGTTATAGTACTAAGGACATTGATAGTATTAACCTCTACAAATTGGATTTGCCTATGAATTAGGATAGAACTTAATATATTTAGATTTATTCCTATTATAATAAGCACAAAAAACAATTTAGAGTGTGAGGCATCTATTAAATACTTTATTAATCAGGCCTTTGCATCGTGCATTATAATTATCATAAGGTTCATATTATGTAAAATATCCATATTCTATTTTGCAGCTATGCCTTTATTAGTAGTGTCAATAATACTAAAATTAGGTTCTTCTCCATGCTATATGTGGTTCCCTTCAGTAATAAAAGCTTTACCATGGATTCAATCAATAGTTTTAGCAACCTGGCAAAAAATTGCGCCTATAATAATTCTATTATTTAATATTAAGCCACTGTACTTTATAATAATAATTATTAGTATGATAAATATTTTTATTGGTGGATGCACTAGGCATAAACAAGTAAATATTCAGTCACTACTAGCTTATTCATCAATTGCCCATATAGGCTGAATATTTAGAGTCTTAACTCAAGCCATTAGAATAGTAAGTATCATTTATTTTATTATTTATTTAATAATCCTTCTACCAGTATTTATCATAATAATAAGCATCAATATAAAAAATTTAAAAATACTAATAACCTTACATATAATACCAGTAAATATTCAATTATCTTTAATATTAATATTATTATCATTAGCTGGGTTGCCACCACTATCAGGATTTTTACCCAAACTAATAATTTTATTTACTATATCTGATTATTCTCTTACAATTACTTTAATAATAGTAATTTTCTCATTTATATCATTATACTTTTACTTAAATTTAGCATTTTCTGTAATGATATTACATAATTTTAATATAAATCTAAAACTATGTCAAGAATTTATTATTTTACTATATGCGATGATTATATTCATAATATTACAAATCATAAAGATTTATAAAT